TTATATAAAAGACACTAAAAAGGGAAAACACACTAAACCAAATATACTTATACTTAACAAAATACCTAAAAGTATTCTTACTACAGATAAATTAACCTCATAAAAATTTACTCTACGCCAAACAAACATAACTAACGAATGTTGAGGAAACAAAATTAAAATGCTATTAAAAGCTATACGCAGATAAAAAAAAAGACTTATAAGTCTTCCTACCACTAAAATGCCCCTTATTATAAATACTCCTTTCCTTATTAAACATTCCAATGCCAAAAACTTTGTTAAAAAGCCCATCAAAGGAGGAAGACCCCCCAAAGATAAAACCCCCAAGATTAAACAAAAACCACTTGTTGATTTTAAATATACCAACCGCCCCAAAGAAGATAAAGAGCTTAAACCTAACTCATGACCTAATAAAAATATACCTGAATTTAGTATTATATAAACTACAAACATTACCAAACTAACTCTTACAGAATAAAACATAACCCTTCCTATTCACCCTATATGGCTTATAGAAGAAAAAGCCAATATCTTACGAAACTGAGTTTGGTTTAATCCTCCTCATGCTCCTACTACAACAGACAAAACTGACACCAAAACAAAAACAAAACCTTTAAGCCTTCTCACTATATAACCTAACAAAATATAGGGTGCAACCTTCTGCCAAGTTGATAGAATTAAACCTTGTAAAAATCCCAATCCCTGTATTACATCAGGAAACCAATAATGACAGGGAAACAAACCCAACTTTAAAGCCAAAGCCAAAGTTAAAACTGTAGAAGTAAAAATTTTCAAGGGAGTATAAACAGACCAAGAAGTATAAAACCACGCTTGAATTAACGCCACATTTAAAATTATAGCAGCACTAAATGATTGTACTAAAAAATACTTCACAGTTGATTCTACACTCCGCGGTGTATACTGATAAGCTAGCATTGGTAAAATAGAAAGAGTATTCATCTCCAAACCAAACCAAACTGTAAACCAATGATGCCTTCTCAAAACTATAAGAGTACTAACCACTACTTTAAAAACTAACAATACTACAACTCTTCGATGCACAAAGCTTGGAGGGAATCTAACCCTCTACAACCTAATTATCAGCTAGGTATTCTTACTCAAAGAACCAAACTCCCTATATTAACAAACTAGGCGGCAATACCCCTAACACCACTACAACTACGCTAGAAAAAAGTAAAAAAGACAAACTAAATGGTAAATACTTCTTTCACGTCAAATACATCAACTGATCATAACGAAACCGAGGATATGAAGCTCGAACCCATAAAAAACAAACCACAACTAACCTCACCTTTAAACCTAAACATATTACATTTATAGGAAAAATTTTATTAAAAGGAGAACTACCTCCTAAAAATAAAATTACTGATAATAATTTTATAAAAATAATTTTAGCATATTCAGCTATAAAAAACATAGCAAAAGGACCTCCTGCATATTCTACTTTATAACCCGATACTATCTCGGACTCTCCTTCGGTTAAATCAAAAGGAGCCCGATTAGTCTCCGCCAACGTCGAAACTAACCATACCACAAACAAAGGCAAACAACATAACATCAACCAAGATCCCTCCTGTCTCCTTTCTATTACCTCCATTCTAAAACCACCAGCAAATAAAACCACTCTCAAAAGAATTAAACCTAAACTTATTTCATAAGATATAGTTTGTGCAACCGCCCGAACTGCCCCTAAAAAAGAATAATTAGAATTAGAAGACCATCCCGAACCCAAAAGAGAGTATACAGCCAAACTAGAAAGACCTATCACCAAAATCAAAGACAATTTCACTTTCAACACAGAATAACCAACAGGTATAATACACCATAATAAAAAAGCCAACCCAATAAAAAGTACCGGAGAAAAAAAAAATAAAAAAAAAGAGGCCCTAGAGGGCTTAAAAGTCTCCTTAATCAATAACTTTACCCCATCAGCAATAGGTTGCAACAAACCAAAAGGCCCTACAATTTTAGGACCCTTTCGCAATTGCATATACCCTAAAACCTTCCGTTCTACTAAAGTCAATAAAGCCACAGCTAAAAGTACAGGAACCACAAAACACACAGATTTAATAAACATACTTAATTGATCCACAACTAAAAAAGGGAATTGAACCCTTGATAAAAAAAACTTAAATTTCTCGCATTACCCCCTTTGCTATTCTAGCAAATCATTATATATAATATAAAAATATCCTATTTCTGATTTTTAAACAAAAACCCTTTGATTGGAAATCAAAAATACTAATATACTTATAAGATATAATAAGAAAAGGATTTAAACCTTTCTAACTAAATTTACAATCTACTACATATCTCTCTGCCATCTTATTTTAAAGAACTAGTTAAAACATAACCCCAGAATGTCAGACCGGAATTATTAGTATTCAACCTAATGTTCTTTAAAATAAAGAGAGGTATCTATCCTTCCATTCATGGGGTATGAACCCAAAAGCTTGTTATTAGCTTACTTTACTTGGTAGAGCTTGATAGATAAGCTTTTCTTTTACACAGAAAAAATATTTGTGCAAATCAAATTACCTTGAAAGTTCTGACGGAGCATTAACCGCATCTTTAGATTTGCAATCTAAAATGTTCATTACACTACAAAACCCAGAGATTAGAAAACTTTCATTTCTATTTAAAACTTTGAAGGCTTTTAGTTTTTTTTAACTTAAACCCCTTTTATATATAGTGAATTTAGTTTAAATGATAAAACATTTGATTTGCATTCAAAAACTTTAAGTTTAATTCTTAAAATTCACAAAACTAAGAAAGGGAATTGAACCCTTAAATAACAAAACCTAAATCTGTAGCATTACTACTTTGCTACCCTAGTCCTGAGTTGACAAGTATTGATCTTGTTATCTCCTGGTTAACGGCCAATTGCCTTTCCACTAGGCTACAACCCAATAGAAAGTAGTATAATGGTAAAACAAAGAACTTTGATTTCTTAAAAACAAGTTCAATTCTTGTCTTTCTAATCAGAAAAGTAAAAACTACACTTACACCAGTAACCCCCAAAGCTACCGTTCTAATTAAACTATTTTCTGTTTTTATTATATATAATAAAATTATAAACCATGAAACTAGAACGATGATTCTTCTCAACCAAACATAAGGATATTGGTACCCTTTATTTAATTTTCGGAGCTTGAGCTGGAATGGTAGGTACAGCAATGAGAGTAATAATTCGAATGGAATTAGCCCAACCAGGCTCTCTCCTCCAAGATGATCAAATTTACAAAGTAATTGTAACTGCCCATGCACTAATTATGATTTTCTTCATGGTAATGCCCATAATGATAGGAGGCTTCGGAAAATGATTGATCCCTCTTATGATCGGAGCCCCTGATATGGCCTTCCCTCGTATGAAAAAAATGAGCTTCTGACTTATACCCCCATCCTTTTTATTACTTATAGCTTCTGCCGGAGTAGAAAGAGGAGCTGGAACTGGATGAACTCTCTACCCGCCTCTTTCAAGAGGAATTGCCCATGCCGGAGGTTCTGTTGACCTCGCCATCTTTTCTCTCCATCTTGCCGGTGCCTCCTCTATCCTTGCATCAATAAAATTTATTACCACTGTAATAAATATGCGAACTCCTGGAGTATCCTTTGATCGGCTACCCTTATTTGTCTGGTCAATTTTTATTACTACATTCCTTCTTCTCTTATCCCTTCCCGTATTAGCTGGTGCTATTACAATGCTCCTAACAGACCGAAATGCTAAAACCACTTTCTTCGACCCAGCCGGAGGTGGTGATCCTATCTTGTTTCAACACTTATTCTGATTTTTTGGTCATCCAGAAGTTTATATACTTATCTTACCCGGATTTGGTATGATATCACACGTTATTGCACACTACTCAGGAAAGAAAGAACCCTTTGGATATTTAGGTATGGTCTATGCCCTAATATCTATAGGAATCCTAGGATTTCTAGTTTGAGCCCACCATATGTTTACAGTAGGAATGGATGTAGATACTCGTGCCTACTTCACAGCCGCAACAATGATAATTGCTGTTCCTACAGGTATCAAGGTATTCAGATGAATGGCCACACTACAAGGTAGAAAAATACGTTGAGATACCCCCCTTCTCTGAGCATTAGGTTTTGTATTTCTATTTACAATAGGAGGATTAACCGGTGTAATACTAGCTAAATCTTCTATAGACATTATCCTACATGACACCTATTACGTAGTAGCTCACTTCCATTATGTTTTATCAATGGGGGCAGTTTTTGCTATATTTGCAGGTTTTACACACTGATTTCCCCTTTTCTCAGGAGTTGGCCTTCATCCATTATGAAGAAAGATTCACTTCACACTAATGTTCATAGGAGTCAAACTAACCTTTTTTCCTCAACATTTCCTTGGGTTAGCCGGAATGCCACGACGATACTCAGACTACCCCGATGCGTATACTCTTTGAAACACCGTTTCATCCGTTGGTTCTACCATCTCTTTAATAGCAACCCTTTTATTTGTCTTTATTATTTGGGAAGCATTTTCATCTCAACGAGCAACCACTCTACCAGAATTCTCTAACTCTTCTTTAGAATGACAATACTCTTCATTTCCTCCTCAACACCACACCTTTAATGAAATTCCTTCCACTATATATTTAATTAAGTAACCAGGAATTAGTTTAATAAAAACACTTAACTTCGACTTAAATAATTTTGGTTTATAACCCAAAATTCCTATATTACAGCAATATTTACAATAATTTTATCTATTTTTTACTTAGGCCTTTTAGGGGTCTTAATTAATCGTTTACATTTTCTATCCATTCTTCTATGTTTAGAACTTCTTCTCATTTCTCTGTTCCTTGGATTCATAGTCTGAAGTTTTAAAATAAAATGCTCTTTCCTTTTGTCAAAAAAATTGATCTTATTAACATTATCAGCTTGCGAAGCTAGAGCAGGCCTCTCGTTAATGGTTGCCCTCTCTCGATCCCATAATTCCGACCTAGTCTCAAAAATAAACATATTACAACAATAAATGGCAAACTGAACCCAATTAGGATTACAAGATGCATCTTCCCCATTAATGGAAGAATTAATATACTTTCATGACTATACTCTTATTATTCTCACGCTAGTTACCGCACTAGTTGTTTACGGCCTTGTTTCACTAATATTTTCCACTAAAACCAACCGATTCTTCCTTGAAGGGCAAGGACTAGAAACTATTTGAACAATAATTCCTGCTTTAATTTTGATTTTTATAGCTTTACCTTCCCTTCAACTTTTATACCTTATAGATGAAGTTAACAACCCATTTCTTACTATAAAGGCAATCGGTCACCAATGATATTGAAGTTATGAATATGCTGATTACCAAAATCTTGAATTTGACTCCTATATGATTCCTACATCTGACCTCACATTAGGTAATCCACGCCTTCTAGAAGTAGATAATCGACTGATCCTGCCCTCCCAAACACCAATACGAGTTTTAATTACTTCCTCCGATGTGCTACATTCGTGAACAATTCCATCTCTAGGAATTAAGATGGACGCTGTCCCCGGACGACTAAACCAAGTAAACTTTTTTATATCCCGACCTGGATTATTTTATGGACAATGTTCAGAAATTTGTGGTGCAAACCACAGCTTTATGCCAATAGTACTTGAAGCTATAAAATTTTCCAATTTTGAAAACTGAGTTTCAACTTTCTTAACTGAATCTTTGATAAGCTAATAAGGAAGCATCAAACTCTTAATTTGAATTAAAGTGAAAACCCCCTCACTATCAAAGAAATGCCTCAACTAAAACTAACATGATGATTATTCAACTTTTTCCTTGGATGACTTTCATTACTCATATTATTTACTATTCTAATAAAAACCCCTCTTATCTCTCCAAACAGCTCTATAAAGAAACCACCAACAAAAATAACTGCCATCAAAAAATGATTATGAACTTAAAAAGAATCTTCAGTCAATTCGCTCCTGACTTAACTTTATTTATCCCAATAACCCTAATTACCCTTTTTCTTAACCTAATTTGATTAATTTTTTCAAACATATCAAAATGACTTCCTACTCGAATACATTTCCTTATTTATTTCTTCCACCAAAAAATTATAAAGATTATTTTCCAACAAACGTCACCAAAAACTGCTCCTTGAGTAGCTTCCTTTACTACTATATTTATCCTAATTTTCTCTGTAAAAACTCTCGGCTTACTACCCTACGCTTTTACAGCAACTAGACATATATCTCTTACCTATAGAATTGGAATACCCTTATGAATGTCTGTTAACATCCTAGGATTCTACTTAGCTTTTAATAGACGACTAAGCCATTTAGTCCCCCAAGGAACTCCCTCTTACCTTATTCCATTAATGGTAATAATTGAAACCCTAAGACTCTTTGCCCAACCCATAGCCCTTGGACTTCGACTAGCAGCTAATCTTACAGCCGGCCACCTACTTATCTATTTATTATCAACTGCCATTTGGGTCCTAAGCTCCTCCACAATTATTGCCACTACAACCCTCATTATATTTTTTCTACTCTTCCTACTTGAAATAGGCGTAGCCTGCATACAAGCCTATGTATTTACAGCATTAGTTCACTTTTACCTTTCTCAAAACTTATAAAATATTATAAATTATGACCCACCAACACCCCTACCACCTAGTTAACCAAAGCCCCTGACCCCTTACGGGGGCTATAAGAGCTTTCATGATGACATCCGGATTCATTCTATGATTCCATGCTAAAAATAATCTTTTACTTATTACAGGAGTTCTACTACTTATTTTAACAATAACAAAATGATGACGCGATGTTATCCGAGAAGCCACTTTCCAAGGAGAACATACCCTGCCCGTAAAAAACGGACTACGCTATGGGATGATACTATTTATTACATCAGAAATCTGCTTTTTTTTTGCTTTTTTCTGAGCCTTCTTCCACAGAAGACTTGCTCCAACCATAGAACTTGGAGTATCCTGACCCCCCACCGGAATCGTGCCTATAAAACCCTTCCTAGTTCCACTACTAAAAACAGCTGTTCTCCTTTCTTCTGGAGTCACAGTAACATGAGCTCATCATAGAATTCTTTCCAAGAATCGAAAAGAAGCTATTCAAGCATTATTTCTTACCGTCTTACTCGGCTTATATTTTACAGCCCTTCAAGCTTGAGAATACTTTGACTCCCCTTTTACCATAGCAGACAGAATTTATGGTTCAACTTTTTTTGTCGCCACAGGTTTTCACGGCTTTCATGTATTAATAGGAACTACCTTTCTAAGTATATGTTTCTTGCGCCTTATTACCTTCCATTTCTCCAATAATCACCACTTTGGTTTTGAAGCAGCAGCTTGATACTGACACTTCGTTGACGTAGTATGATTATTTTTATATGTTTGTATCTATTGATGAGGCTCCTAAGAGAAAAAAGGACTTAAACCTTTCTCATTTTAGTTTCAAGCTAAATGCATATCTATCTGCCATTTCTCCTTTATATAAAACAATAAAATGTTCAAATTTTTTATCTCTCTTCTATCAATTATTGCTATAACTAGCCTAATTATTCTTGCTGCTCACCTCCTTCCTACTCGAAAAATAAAAGCAGAAAAGGCTTCTCCTTATGAATGTGGTTTCGACCCCTTAAACTCTGCACGAATACCCTTTTCCTTCCGATTCTTTTTAGTAGCAATACTTTTTCTGCTTTTCGACCTAGAAATAGCATTATTATTTCCCTTCCCCACAGCCTCCTTCATTCTTAAACCAGCCAAAACAACAACTTTTGCCATTATTTTCCTACTAATTTTAACCATTGGACTTATATTTGAGTGACTCCAAGGAGGACTAGATTGGGCAGAATAAAATTAAACTAAGCAATTAATGATATATATTTTAATTCCATCTATCGCCACCCTAATACTTATTTGAATAATTCCTCCTCGCTTAATTTGAACTACTTCCATTTTAAAATCTTTTTTAATTACCATTCTAAGTGTAAACCTTCTTCCTTGTCACCTAACCTCTATTTGACATAATCTATCCTCTAACTTAGGTACCGACTCCCTCTCAACTCCCTTAATTATTTTAAGATGTTGACTAGTACCAATTTCTCTTTTAGCAAGAATCTCTACAATTAAGAAATACAAAACAAACAACCAACGCAAATTCATCTCATTAATCTTAATTATTAAAGCTGCTCTCATATTAACATTTTCTGCCCTTGAACTAAGATTATTCTATATTTCATTTGAAACTACTCTACTTCCTACTCTTACCCTTATTACTCGATGAGGGGTTCAAAAGGAACGATTCCAAGCCAGCATATACTTTCTATTTTATACCCTTATAGGCTCCTTCCCCCTTCTACTAGCAATAATAGCTTTATATGTAAAAACTAAATCCATTATTTTGCCTTCTCTAAGATTATTAAACAAAATACCAACTTTCTCCTTAACCATTACCTCAATATGATGAATACTATGTTTAGTTGCATTTATAATAAAGATGCCTATATATGGCTTTCATCTATGACTTCCTAAGGCTCATGTGGAAGCTCCCATAGCTGGCTCTATGATCTTAGCAGCAATTCTACTAAAGCTAGGTGGTTATGGCTTAGCTCGAACAGTTACCATTTTCTCCTTACCTTCTTCTAAAAGAATATCCCTTCCTCTAACCACTTTCTGCTTATGAGGAGCTCTCATTACAAGAATAATTTGTCTCCGACAAACAGACCTAAAGGCACTCATTGCCTATTCCTCCGTAGGACATATGAGCATAGTAGCCTCTGGCATATTTTCCATCTCTCTTTGAGGGTTAAAAGGGGCTTTAACCCTCATGATAGCCCACGGCCTTATATCCTCTGCACTATTTTGCCTAGCAAAACTACTTTACGAACGAAAAAACACCCGAACCCTATCAATTACACGAGGATTTAAGCTTGTAACCCCCCTATTAACAATCTGATGACTTATTACCTGTGTTTCTAAACTAGGACTACCTCCTACACCAAAACTTATTGGTGAACTCCTTATCCTATCAACAATCATTGATTGAAAAATAATATCTACCCCAATTATAACACTCACAACAGTATTTGGAGCAATATATTCTCTTCTAATATATAATAATACAAATGCCAAAACATTTCCCAATTTTCTTTCCAAAATCCAACCTATAAATACTTGTAAACATATTCTCATTTCTCTGCACCTTTTTCCACTAATTTTCTTAATGATAAACCCCAGTCTCATCACAATTAACTAACAAAAAACCCCATAAAAGGACAAAAAAGACATTGTAGACAAGACCCCCCCCTTATAAAAAAGTTTTTTTTTAAAAAACAACGCATTTCCCAATCAAAACTTTTAAGAACAAAATAATAAAAAGCTGGTTAAACCCTTATTAAACACTATTTATACATAATTTTCATACTATTTTGATCAAAGTAGTTAAAAATATAACTTTAATTTGTGACATTAAAATTATCAGTTAAAACCTGATCTAAGATCCGAAACTTATCGGTTATTTTAGTCCTGCTAAGTCCTTAAATCTGTAGTTCAACTCTATAGAAGTTTCGATGTTAATTAAATTACCAAACATTATTCTTACCACTAACACAACTCTTATTCTCATTTTATTCTTAACCATCTTTTTCTTCCAGAAAAAGATAAAACCTATACTACTTATAAGGAAAAATTCTTTTATAGGTACTTCTCACAATCCAACATTTTCCATACTTGAGAAGAAAAAAACCTTTTTCATTTCCATACTAAAGTATTTAGCAATACTCTCCCTTTTACCCCTTTTTACAAAATTACTTATAAATTCTCCAAACACTATTCTAATATTCAACCACTGACTTACAAAAAAATCATTTTCAACCTCCTTAGAATTCCACTTTGATTTAAATTTCAAAATATTCCTCACCATAGCCCTTTTTGTTTCTTGATCCATAGTAGAATTTTCATTTTATTATATGAAAAAAGACCCCAAACCTAAAAAATTCTTCCGCCTACTTATAATATTCTTACTAAAAATGATAATATTAACCTCCACTAAAAATATATTTCTCCTCTTCATTGGATGAGAAGGAGTAGGTTTTTTATCCTTCCTCCTTATAAAATGATGGACGACACGAATTAAAGCAAAAAAAAGAGCTCTACAAGCAGTTATATATAATCGAATAGGAGATATTGGCATCCTCATCTTTTTTGCTTTAATCGTTACATCATTCAAATCTTGATCCCTTTCAAAAATTCCCCTCTTAAAAAGCAAAAAACCCTACACCTACAACTTACTTCTAATAGGTATACTATTAGCCGCAACAGGAAAGTCTGCACAATTCGGACTTCACCCTTGACTTCCAGCAGCAATGGAAGGTCCAACCCCAGTCTCCGCCCTTCTTCACAGCTCTACAATGGTAGTAGCTGGAATATTCCTCCTAATACGCCTATCCCCCCTATATAAAAATATTCCAACCTTTAAAACCTGATGCCTAATATTAGGCTCACTTACAGCAATATTTGCTGCTACCACAGCAATATCACAACACGATATTAAGAAGATAATTGCCTACTCCACTACAAGACAACTAGGACTTATGATGGTTTCAATTGGACTAAACCAACCTAAAATAGCATTATTCCATATTTGTACTCACGCCTTTTTTAAGGCAATGCTATTTTTATCTTCCGGTAGAATAATTCACAGTCTTAAAGACGAACAAGACATCCGAAAGATGGGAGGACTCCACCTACTTATACCAAACACATCCGCTTGCATTCTTTTAGGAAGTCTTGCTCTCTCTGGAATACCATTTCTTGCCGGCTTCTACTCCAAGGACCTCATACTAGAACTAGGTTTAACTAAATTCTCCAATCTTATTGGCCTAACCCTATCTTTCATCGCTACTCTACTTACAAGAGTATACTCTCTACGAATAATATTTTTCTGTTTCCTAAAGAAACCTTCTTTCCTCCCACTATCACCCACAAGAGAAGAAAACCTTAATTTAACAAAAGCACTCAACCGACTTGCATTAGGAACAATTATATCAGGATGACTTATTTCAACCTTTATCTTATTTAAACAAACCATAAAAATTACACTCTTTCTTAAGAAACTTGCACTTATAAGTACCCTTCTAGGTATACTCTTCAGTATTTCCCTCCTTTATAACCTTTCTCTCCAATTATCCTCCACTTTAAAAAGAATACTCAACACTTTCACCACAAAACAATGGTTTTACGAAAACCTTTCTCACATTTTAACACTCATCTGTACATTCTCACTCTCACTCTCTCTAAGAACCCGTAAACTAGACCGAGGTTGAAGAGAAAACCTTGGAGCACAAGGCCTAGGCAAAATCTCTACTAAAACCTCACAACTTTACCAAATTTCCCAAACAGGATATATAAAGCAATACCTTGTTTTCTCATTTACAACTTTCCTAGTTGTGTTAATAATAACTTTATTACTTATTTAATCCCAAAAAAATTATAATGCCTTTAGCACATTATATTCAGAACCATAAGTTATTATTAACACAACTATTAATGCTATTAACAGAATATAACCCCCGCCCAAAAGGTAAAACCCTACCTCTCCATACAAATTTCCTCTGCCTACCAAATCAGAACTTACAAAACTAAATCAACTATCCACCACAAAATTATTTAAAGAATCAAAATTAAAAAATCCTCACAAAATTACAAAAAACCTTAATAAAAATATTTCCTTCAAATCTCTCCTAACTAAAGGATAACGCTCAGCAGAAATAGCCGTTGAGTAAACAAAAACAATCAACATTCCTCCCATATAAATAAGAATTAGAATTAAAGCCATAAAAGATAAACCCAATAAACTAGAAAAAATACACCCTGATAGCGCAACCAAAACTAAACCCAAAGCCCCATAATAGGGAGATAAACTATAAAAGACCAAAGTTCTTCCAAAAAAAATCATTATAAATAAACTATATAAAATCATTATATATAATAAATATTATGACCGGTCCCCTACGAAAGAATCACCCACTATTCAAGATAATTAAAAAATCTTTGATCGACCTACCCTCTCCAAGAAACCTCTCCATATGATGAAAATTTGGATCCATTCTAGGATTATGCTTAATTATTCAAATAATCACAGGATTATTCCTTGCCATGCACTACACATCTGATATTTCATTAGCTTTTTCCTCTATCAGCCACATTTGCCGAGATGTAAATTATGGTTGATTACTACGAAAAATCCATGCCAATACAGCTTCCTTTTTCTTCCTTTCTATATATTTACACATAGGCCGAGGAATATATTATGGATCTTATATTAAAAAAGAAACATGAAATATCGGAGTAATTCTATTCTTCCTAACAATGCTTACAGCATTCGTAGGTTATGTCCTACCATGAGGACAAATGTCCTTCTGAGGAGCTACAGTAATTACCAAACTAATTACTGCAGTCCCCTATATTGGATCCACCATAGTACAATGACTTTGAGGGGGATTTTCCGTCGACAACGCAACCCTCACACGATTTTTTGCATTCCACTTCCTATTTCCATTCCTCATTGTAGCCCTCTCCATAATACACCTACTCTTTCTACACCAAAAAGGATCTAAAAACCCCACTGGCCTCAAATCAAATTTTGACAAGACACCTTTTCACATGTATTTCTCAACCAAGGATACAACAGGGTTCATAATTTTATTTATTCTTCTAGCCGCCATAGTCCTCCTATCCCCTAACCTCCTAAAAGACCCTGAAAACTTCAACCCTGCAAACCCCCTAGTAACCCCAATACACATTCAACCAGAATGGTACTTCCTATTTGCATATGCTATCTTACGATCAATTCCCAAAAAGCTAGGAGGTGTAATAGCATTAATTGCCTCAATACTAATCCTATTTGCTATCCCCATTTTACATACTTCAAAAAACCAAGCCAAAACATTTCGACCAGCCTCCCAATCCCTATTCTGACTCCTAACCACCATATTTATTATTCTAACCTGAATTGGTAGCCAACCTGTTGAAGACCCTTTCATTATAATAGGACAAATTACTTCAATAATTTACTTCTCTTTATTCTTAATTATCTTCCCTCTCACCTCAGAATTAGAAAAAAAGCTCGTATTCTGCAAAGATAGCTTAACGACAAAGCAAAGCACTGAAAACGCTTAAATAAAGGTTTAAGTCCTTTTCTTAGCAACCAATTTGGTCCTAGTCCTCCTCTTGGTTTTTTCTAAAATGATACATGCAAGTCATCGACAACCCGGTGAGTAAATATAAAAGTATTCTTCTAAAAGAAGAATCACCACACCAACGGTATCAGGATTCAACATTGAACCCATAACACCTAGCATCCCACATCTGCAGTACTAAACATTATACAATATGTACACACTTGATATAGTTACAGAAAAAAGGGTTGGTAAATTATGTGCCAGCCACCGCGGTTATACATAAAACCCTAATCAAGAACTTAACGGTAAAAAGTGGTTAGAAAGACTCAATAAAACATAAAGAAAGATCCCCTCTAGTAGTAATAAACTTTATAGAAAGATCAAGCACAAATTAAAATAAACCCTTATGTTAATATTGCTTCTCCATTTATTCGAAGCCACTAAAGCTCAAAAATAAACTGGGATTAGATACCCCACTATATGAGCCATAAAACACACTACCCGAGAACTACGAACTAAAGTTTAAAACTCAAAGGACTTGGCGGTTTTTTAGACCTACCTGGAGGAGCTTGCAACCTAACCGATAACCCACGAAACACCTTACCAGCCTTTGAAAAATCAACCTGTATACCATCGTCGTCAGTCTACTCCTTAAGAAAGTAAACACAATGAAAACTCCTTCCTTACGTCAGATCGAGGTGCAGTTAATATGCTGGGGGTAAGTGAGCTACAATATTTCACCCTCAATTTTGAATAATCCCTTGAAATAAAGATTTGAAACAGGATTCAGAAGTAATATCTACCAGAAAATAGATATGAACAAACCCAAGCTCTAAAATGCGCACACATCGCCCGTCACTCTCCTCTATAGAGGAGAAAAGTCGTAACATAGTAGGCGTATTGGAAAATGTGCCTGGAACCATATTTCCATAGTTGAAAACAACAGTATTTTTTCAAGATACAAGTTTGAGTGAAACCCTCAATAGAAATAGTCTTAAAAGCTAATGGAAAGCAATTAATCTTGTAAATTAAAAGATAGAAGTTTAAATCCTCTTTAAGACTTTTCCCTTAGTAACCAACATAATCCCTCAGTCTACTCCGGTCTCCCCTAACCTGTTTTTTAGTCTCCGAATAAGTATGTGCACAACTTTCTTTCTATCGGGAAAATACATAGGTGAACAAAAATCTTTCTTTATAGGGCTAACTCTATATTTCATGTATTAGAGAAATATGTTTTTTTTTAAATTTTATATTTAATAATCTTGGTTGTATCTTTAGTTAATGATGAGTTAAAAAGTTTGTATTATTAAACCTTTCTGTCTACAGTATTAATTACCTTTTTTTTGGACACTGGGCTATTCCCAACAAAAATCTATAACCTAAACTTAGTTATTATTAAATCTACATAGAAAATTTTGTGCTTTTTATCTCTTCTACAACTACGTTTCTATTATTTTTCCTTTAAAACAACACTTCTTAACCTACCTAAAAAGCCATAAACAACTTTAAGTATTTCCAACTAGTTTTAAAATCTTAATTTAACTACAGAATTTTCTTCTAATGCATTTTTAAAAAAATTGGCACTTCCTCTCTAATCCTTTCGTACTAAGAGAAGAAACTTCTATCGTGGATAGAAACTGACCTGGCTTTCACCGGTCTGAACTCAGATCACGTAGGACTTTAATGGTCGAACAGACCAACCCTTGAGAACTGCTGCATCCTCTGGAAGTCCCGATCCAACATCGAGGTCGCAAACTCTTTTATCAATATGAACTCTCCAAAAAAATTACGCTGTTATCCCTACGGTAACTTATTCCTTTACTCGCTTTCTAAAAACGGATCATTTCAATATAACTAATTATAATATAAAGGAGTCACTTTCCTATTATCTACAACGGAAGTTTTATTTTTTCCGCGATTGCCCCAATCTAAACAAAAGATACAATATTCCTGTGCCCCCATAATAAAACTAATTTTCTTCTTTAAAAGAATAATTAATACTGTAGACACACTACAAACCTATACCTATTACTTAAGCTCGATAGGGTCTTCTCGTCCTACGACTCTATTTTCGCTTCTTCACAAAAATATTAAATTCAAAACTCTAAGAGAGAGACAGCTAAATCTCCGTCTTGCCATTCATACCAGCCTCCATTTAAAAGGCAAATGATTATGCTACCTTTGCACGGTCAAAATACCGCGGCCGTTTAACTTTGTCACTGGGCAGGCAGAACTCCTTATATATTAGAAATCTTTTCAAGGAGCGATGTTTTTGGTAAACAGGCGAAATCTACGTTTGCCGAGTTCCTTTCCCTTAGTTAAGGTATTTTAACGATTTCCTGAGTTGGAAGACAATAAAAAAATGCACTTTCCTGCTTCTCTATCAAATTTTCCCATCCAACCGTTAGGCGTGATTAATTCTCAAAAAATCTCCTTTCTCTTCTTACTAATTCTAGCATTTTAACTTTTAAAAAATATAAAATTTTTTGATAACAATTTTACAACATCAAACTTTTTCATAAAATCTTCCACATTATTCACAAAAAGTAAGCTTTAACGCTTTTTAAAAGATAGATGATTCTAATCCTACTCCCTTTTTTATCACAACACGTAATTATAAAAATATTTTTAATCAATAAAAAAAGTTTTTTCTTCTTCGACAAACAAGCTTATCCCTATTTGTCTAAAAAACACAATATTATTTACAATAACATAACTTATCCTTAAAGATACCTATATCAAATAAACCTGCAAATTTAGCTTACACTACTTTCTCAAAAAACCAGCTATCCCTAAGTTCGATTAGCATATCACCCCCAATGTATCCTCAAGTCTTACTTTTGCAACAGTAAAAACCCTCTCTCTGTAAACAGAATACATTAAATCACTTAGCTTCGGGCCATAAAACTCTCTTTAATAATTCTAACTAAACCATTATACAAAAGGTACAGGTATTCAAACTTTCTTTACGTATTATTCCTATTTCATAATCTTTCAATCTTCCTTTACAGTACTCTCTCTATAGCTTTAAACCTAATATTTCCAACACTTGTACTATTCCTCCTTTCCTATTACCAATATTTTGATCTATAATAATTAAAAAAAGTTTAATAAACTTTAACACATTCTCAGGCTAACCTATATAAATTTTTTTTATTATATATAACCATT